TCTGGTCCTGGGGGTATAATATCAACCACTTGGTGCCCATCCGATGCATCAGCTAAGGTTATTTCATATCCCCCCTTTTCTTTGCGTACTATTCTGCTTACTATACCTGCTGTTCTAGCATTATAGACTGTATTGTTACTCTTGCTCCCATCGGGATAAATCTGACCCCTTCCCCTGTTCCCACCCACGTATATGGGATATTTTAAGAAGTGAACGTCTTTCTTAGTAGCAGGGTCCGGGGAAAGAATGGGAAAGACAATTTCACTATATTTCTGACCAGGAACAGGACCTATCACAAGAATATTTCTTTTAGTGGGGCGATAACTCTGAAAAGACAGATTACCCATCTTTTCTTTCATCTCGGGAGAAATACGATCGGGGGGAGCTAATTCGAATCCCTCGGGTAAAATAAGAACAGCCCCTACATTCAAAGCCCCCCTTTTACCATTAGCGAGAACTTGTTTCAGTTGCATATCATAAGGGATTTTAACAACTGCTTCAAATACAGTATCAGGAAGCACGGCTTGTGGAACCTCAATATCCACGGGCTTATTAGCTAAATGACAATTGGCACATACAATACGCCCAGTTGCTTCTCGTGGATTTTCATAACCCTGCTGTGCAAAAATGGGATATGCATTTGAAATAGATGTCCGAGTTATTACATATATAATGATCGATACGGAAATGGATCGAGTCATCTGTTCCTTTACCCAAGAAAGGGTATTTCTATTTTGCATGGTCCAATCGTTGATCCCGGAAATTTCTACAATAAATTAGGTAGGTAGCTAGTATAGTTCCCTATCCACGATTCTGCTATTGTACTGGAATAATTGTACCGGAATATAGGAGGAATCCCCCGGACGGGTAGAAAAGAATGAGTAAGATTTGAAATGGTTTGTTTATGTATGAAGTAACATTATGATTTGATTGATATCAGCAGATCAAATGAGTTCCTCATTTATTGAATCATAAATCACTACAAGTGAAGGAGATACACGATTTAAATGACGGAAGATCAAATATTTTAAAAATGTATCTAGAAAGACTGGAAAAGTGGAAACAAAACCCGATATAACTTGATCGTTATGAGCAAATCCAAAAATTTTGTAGATTGAACCAATCATTAGTTCCCAACCATGGGGTGAGTGGAATCCGATACATAAATCGGTGAATAAAAGAATCGAAAAAGCTTTTATTGTGTCGCTTAAGTTATAGAGGAATTCCTGAACCCAAGAATTCAGAATAAAAAGCTCTTCATTACCCAGAATGGAATAACCACTTAGAATAGTGAAAGAGATTATATTTGTCGAGAGACAAAAAATGATATGATCATGATCTTCATTGTGAATTTTGACCAATTGTATCGTTTCTTTGTGGATTCTTATCCAAAGCCTTTGTATATGTGTATCCGGGTAGTACTCCTTTATTATTTTGTCCAACAGGAATAGTTCTTCTAATTCTATGAATCTTTCTAGAGTGCCCTTCTCTTGAATATCATTCAAAAAAATTTTGGATTGTCTGGTATTACACCAATGAGTAACCCAGGGTTCGAAACATTTCTTAAATGAGAGAGAAATCCACCAGGGCAACAATACTATAGATGCAAGATATGGGAATGGGAGGGGGGTCGATTCTTTCTTTTCTTTTTTGGCACGTTTCATCTGTGAATTGTTAATGAACCTGTTTCATTCGTTGACTCTATCTGATCTGATATTTCTATGAAGCATGAGTTATATAACAAGGTATGGAACCTATAAATATGTTCCCTATTTTTTTTTTGAATTGTTTAGTCCTTGGATCTAAATATCGAAATAGAATAAGGAAGGGTCCATTTCGAATGAAAAACTAATCCAATTCCAATATTGTTCCCAGATATTTCAATTGGTCAAATTCGAACCAATTACATCCACATTTGTTCCTTTCGATGAATATCCGAAAGAGCCGCTTGAAGTAATGAATATTATTCTATTCGGATTTCAAGACGAAAGAACTCCCCTCAATTATTTCGAAATGTTTCACTGGTTACCCACAGACCAGGAATAATTGAGGGGATATTTCTGAAAAATATTGATGATGAAATCCGAAATGGGTAGCAAAACGAGATCCAAATTGGATGATTATGAGAGATCCAAAGAAACTTCAGTTATATTTAAAAAGGGATTCCTGATTTCCTTCCCTCTCATATCATCATACTGAGAGGGCATTCATTCTTCATTTCAATTCAATTGGTACACGCAAGAAATAGGCCAATTCAGCAGCTTTTTGTTCAATTTCTCGTGGAGTCAAATTCTCATCAGTACGAGTCAAGGGAATGGCTCCCTGGCCTCTTATTTCCATATAAAGGACACGACGAGAATAGAGACCCTCTTTAACTTCCATTCTGATCGACTGAATATCTCTCATAAGGAATCGAAGGAAGATTCGACGATTTATTCCAGGAAATCCCCAACGAAAAATACAAACTATTCCTTCTTTTCTATCGAATCGATCATAACCACTACCTACATTCCACGAAATTGTGCACCACAAATAGGAGCTAATGAACAGACCTGCGATCCCATAGAAAGACATCACGATCCCTTGTGGAAAAAAAAGGATTTGCTGAGATGGGAATAAGGATATCAGATTCTTACCAAGATAACTGGAAGTTCCAACCAATAAGAATCCTAGTGATCCTAAAAAAAGGATACAGGCCCAGCAGAAATTACTTGTTTTTCGGGACCCCATTATAAGTTCTATCCATATACGTTCTGATCGCCAGTTCATACTAGATTCAGTTGCATTCTATTAGAATTGAGATAATAATCCAAATTCATTTTACTTTTGTTGCTCCCGAAGTAACTCTCATCAACTAGCACTATTGGAAACCATTAGGAGTAATTCATTGAATTGGTTAGATATAAAATAAAAAGATCCCCTTCATATGATCCCACTATGTATATCTACATACATATAAATACATTGACTTTCTATTTCTTCAGATATCCGTGATTCATTTTATCACTTTTATAACAGCTATACCCGCATATACATGCATTTATCCATAGTATCATGTATCCGCATACATAAGAGCCCTTTCATTTGTATTCGGAGGGGCTACTACATCATATTCCACTAAATAGAGATCCTATTCTGATCCAAGTCTAAGTGTTGAAATAAATTGATGAAATTAGGTCCCATCGGATCTAGACAATCTTGTTTTTTTGAACATGAAGAGATAAAGAAGCCATTGCAATTGCCGGAAATACTAGGCCCACGAAAGGCACAAAAATAGAGGGTAAATTGAGATCTGTCATAGAATGGGTGCCCCGATTAAATATTTATACCTGTTATGAAGATATCTTATTATATACTTATATAATATATATTATATAAGTATATAATAAGTGCAAGAAATGTAGAACTAAACAAGTGTACCTACTCATCTTTCGACACGAAATATATGTATGAGAATCCACTTTATTACTTTTGTTCTCCCGTCTTGTCTTTATCTTCTCTTCTAAAAAAGAAATTCTTACGAGTTTCCGAAGGATTCATTAGAATCCGATCCAACAGGGATTCATAGTAAAATCAAAAATAGTGGTTCTCGGAAGATAGCAAAATATGCAACACTTCTATCTACACTTCTATTTAATTATTCTATCTATTCTTACGTAATACGTAAGAAGTAAACATTCATTCTACAATTAGAACTTATGTCACCAAAGAAATCTCCATTCTTATTATTTTTACGTTGATTCTGATGACTTAAGTACTTATTCGCTACAAATAACTGAACCTCGCGCTTCACTTGAATTTTGATTCAAGGGAAAGAAACCGTGGAGTTGAAATAACTCGCTTAGAACACCTTTTAAAGGATTACGTGGTACGATTGGATCGAATAAGCCCTTATGGAATGAATACTCAGCCACTTGTGAACCATCGGGTACTGTCTTATTTAATGTTTGTTCAATTACTCTTTTACCCGCAAATGCAATGTAGGCATTGGGTTCGGCAATAATGATATCTCCCAACATACCAAAACTGGCTGTTACCCCACCGGTTGTAGGAGATGTAAGGATTGATACATAGAATAGTTTTTTATTTAATTGATAATTATATGAAGCGGAAGATATTTTAGCCATTTGCATCAAGCTCAAACTTCCTTCTTGCATGCGTGCTCCTCCAGAAGCACACACCATAATAACAGGTATAGATTCATTAGTAGCATACTCGATCAAACGGGTGATTTTCTCGCCTACTACGGATCCCATACTACCTCCCATGAACTGAAAATCCATAACCCCAATTGCTATGGGAATACCATTTAGTTGACCTATGCCTGTTTGAACAGCCTCAGTTAAACCCGTATTTCTTTGATAAGAATCAATACGATCTCTATAAGGTTCCTCCATTGAATGAAATTCAATGGGGTCCATAGAGACCATGTCGTCATCCATAGGATTCCAAGTGCCCGAATCAATCGAAAGTTCGATTCTATCTAAACTATTCATTTTCAAATGATATCCACACTGTTCACAAATATTCATTTTTGATCTAAAAAAACTCCGATAATTTAATTCATAACAATTTTCGCATTGAACCCATAAACGTCCATATTTTTGATTTCTATCGAAATCATTATCTCTTTCTCTTACATTGAAATTAATGTCATTACCGCTAGTTCTTATACTAGAACTCTCACTGTCACTACCACTTACCTTTTCACTAAAAATGTAACTATAAATGTAACTGTCACTGAAATTGTCGTTACCAGTTGAAATGTAACTATCAATACTGATTTCAGAACGAAGATAACTATCAATGCAACTATTCATGTGATTATTCCAACTATATTTAGTATCATACATGTAACTATCATAGTAGCGATTGTCATTCTTGGACCCATTACTCAGATAACTAGAAAAAGAACTTTCTAGTTCACTCAGAAAAGAACTATCATTGTCAATCTCAAAAATCCGATTTTCAATATCAAAATATACGGAATAACCTTTACC